GCTAGCGTAGCTTAATGCAAAGCATAGCACTGAAGATGCTAAGATGAGCCCTAAAAAGCTCCGCATGCACAAAGGCTTGGTCCTGACTTTTCTATCAGCTTTAGCCCAATTTACACATGCAAGTCTCCGCAAGCCCGTGAGGATGCCCTCAATCCCCCGCCCGGGGACGAGGAGCAGGCATCAGGCACAACTTTTGCCCAAGACGCCTTGCCAAGCCACACCCCCAAGGGAATTCAGCAGTGATAAATATTAAGCCATAAGTGAAAACTTGACTTAGTTAGAGCTAAGGAGGGCCGGTAAAACTCGTGCCAGCCACCGCGGTTATACGAGAGGCCCTAGTTGATAAGCACGGCGTAAAGGGTGGTTAAGGTGAAAAAAGCAATAAAGCTAAAGAGCCTTTTGGCCGTCATACGCCTCTGAACGCTCGAAACCCAATTACGAAAGTAGCTTTAATCTCAACCCACCTGACCCCACGAAAACTGAGAAACAAACTGGGATTAGATACCCCACTATGCTCAGCCGTAAACCTAGATGTTTTTTCACAATAAACATCCGCCAGGGTACTACTAGCATCAGCTTAAAACCCAAAGGACTTGGCGGTGCCTTAGACCCCCCTAGAGGAGCCTGTTCTAGAACCGATAACCCCCGTTAAACCTCACCACTTCTAGTCACCCCCGCCTATATACCGCCGTCGTCAGCTTACCCTGTGAAGGACTAACAGTAAGCAAAATGAACTCAATTCAAAACGTCAGGTCGAGGTGTAGCGAACGAAGTGGGAAGAAATGGGCTACATTTTCTAACTCAGAATATTACGAACAGCATTATGAAACTAATACTTAAAGGAGGATTTAGTAGTAAAAAGGAAATAGAGTGTCCTTTTGAACCCGGCTCTGAGGCGCGTACACACCGCCCGTCACTCTCCCCGCCCCATAGCGATTCACGTTCATAACACTAAAGCACAAACAAGGGGAGGCAAGTCGTAACATGGTAAGTGTACCGGAAGGTGTACTTGGATCAAACCAGGGCGTGGCTGAGGTAGTTAAGCATCTCCCTTACACCGAGAAGACATCCATGCAAATTGGGTCGCCCTGAGCCATACAGCTAGCTTATTTACTTCATAACCTAAAAATATAAATATACTAAAAATTATTAACATAAATCAAACCATTTTTCTGCTTTAGTACGGGAGACGGAAAAAGCTCTTTAAGCAATAGAGAAAGTACCGCAAGGGAAAGCTGAAAAAGAAATGAAACAAATCATTTAAGCGCCAAAAAGCAGAGATTCACCCTCGTACCTTTTGCATCATGATTTAGCAAGCACCTACAAGCAAAGAGACCTTTAGTTTGTTTCCCCGAAACCAAGTGAGCTACCCCGAGACAGCCTATTGTGGGCCAACCCGTCTCTGTGGCAAAAGAGTGGGAAGATCTCCGGGTAGGGGTGATAGACCTACCGAACTTGGTAATAGCTGGTTGCCCGGGAAATGAATAGAAGTTCAGCCTCGTAAGCCCCTTTATCAAAAAAGCAAAAGCTTAACTAGAATAAAAGAAAATTACGAGAGTTAGTTAAAGGGGGTACAGCCCATTTAACCAAGGACACAACTTTACCAGAAGGATAGGGATTATAATACTTAAGACCTGTCGTTTCAGTGGGCCTAAAAGCAGCCACCTGTACAGAAAGCGTTAAAGCTCAAACGACAAAAAATCTATTATTCAAATAACAAATCCTACTCCTCTATATTTACCAGGCCATTCCATGCCACCATGGAAGAGATTATGCTAAAATGAGTAACAAGAGAATCCACTTCTCTCCCCACACAAGTGTAAACCAGATCGGACCAACCACTGGTAGTTACCGAACCCAAAAATGAGGGTAACATAAACAACAAACTAAACAAGAAAAGCTTATGCTTAAACAATCGTTAACCCTACACTGGAGTGTGAATAGGAAAGACTAAAAGAAAAGGAAGGAACTCGGCAAACACAAGCCTCGCCTGTTTACCAAAAACATCGCCTCCTGCAAACTTCTAAGTATAGGAGGTCCAGCCTGCCCAGTGACCACAAGTTCAACGGCCGCGGTATTTTGACCGTGCAAAGGTAGCGCAATCACTTGTCTTTTAAATGAAGACCTGTATGAATGGCTAAACGAGGGCTTAACTGTCTCCCTTTTCAAGTCAGTGAAATTGATCTGCCCGTGCAGAAGCGGACATAAAAATACAAGACGAGAAGACCCTTTGGAGCTTTAGGTACAAGTCCAACCACGTCAAGCAGCCTCAAAATAGGCCTGAAACCTAGTGGAAACTGAGACTTTACCTTCGGTTGGGGCGACCACGGAGAAAAACTTATCCTCCGAGTGGACTGGGAAAATCCAGCCTAAAACCAAGAAAGACATTTCTAAGTCACAGAAAATCTGACCAAGCATGATCCGGACAATATGTCCGATCAACGGACCAAGTTACCCTAGGGATAACAGCGCAATCCTCTCCCAGAGTCCATATCGACGAGGGGGTTTACGACCTCGATGTTGGATCAGGACATCCTAATGGTGCAGCCGCTATTAAGGGTTCGTTTGTTCAACGATTAAAGTCCTACGTGATCTGAGTTCAGACCGGAGTAATCCAGGTCAGTTTCTATCTGTAACGCCACTTTTCCTAGTACGAAAGGACCGGAAAAAAGAGGCCTATGCCAAAAGCACGCCTCACCCATAATTAATGAGACCAACTCAATTAAATAAATGGGGGCCTAAAAACAGGCCAAGATAAAGCCACACTAAGATGGCAGAGCATGGTAATTGCAAAAGGCCTAAGCCCTTTCAGCCAGAGGTTCAAATCCTCTTCTTAGTTATGCTTAACACTTTATTAACCCACATCATTAACCCCCTTGCATATATTGTCCCTGTACTTCTTGCCGTAGCTTTTCTTACATTAGTTGAACGAAAAGTCCTTGGTTATATACAACTTCGAAAAGGCCCTAATGTAGTCGGACCATACGGCCTTCTTCAACCAATTGCTGACGGAGTAAAGTTATTTATTAAAGAACCAATCCGCCCTTCTACTTCCTCACCATTTCTATTTCTTGCAACCCCCATACTAGCACTCACACTAGCAATAACACTATGAGCACCTATACCAATACCACACCCAGTTACAGACCTTAACCTGGGAATCCTATTTATTTTAGCTCTCTCAAGCTTAGCAGTTTATTCTATTTTAGGCTCCGGCTGAGCTTCAAACTCAAAGTATGCACTAATCGGGGCCCTACGAGCCGTAGCCCAAACTATTTCTTATGAAGTCAGCCTAGGATTAATTCTACTCTCCACTATTATCTTTTCCGGTGGCTATACCCTTCAAATATTTAACATTACACAAGAGAGTGTCTGACTCCTTATTCCAGCTTGACCATTAGCTGCAATATGATACATTTCCACGCTGGCAGAAACTAACCGTGCACCTTTCGATTTAACTGAAGGCGAGTCCGAACTAGTCTCAGGGTTTAATGTTGAATATGCTGGAGGCCCTTTTGCCCTCTTTTTCCTTGCTGAATACGCAAACATTCTCTTTATAAACACCCTCTCAGCAATCCTATTTTTAGGTGCCTCCAATTTTCCAGCAATGCCAGAATTAACAACAATTAACTTAATGACTAAAGCGGCCCTTCTCTCAATAGTATTTCTATGAGTTCGAGCCTCATACCCACGATTTCGTTATGACCAACTTATACACCTCGTATGAAAAAACTTCTTACCTTTAACCCTAGCCTTAGTTTTATGACACACCGCCCTACCTATTGCATTTGCAGGGTTACCCCCACAACTATAACCTTAGGAACCGTGCCTGAATGCCCAAGGACCACTTTGATAGAGTGGCATATGAGGGTTAAAGCCCCTCCAGTTCCTAGAAAGAAGGGAATTGAACCCATACTCAGGAGATCAAAACTCCTGGTGCTTCCACTACACCACTTTCTAAGATAAGGTCAGCTAATTAAGCTTTCGGGCCCATACYCCGAACATGACGGTTAAAATCCCTCCCCTATCAATGAATCCCTACGTACTAGTTATCCTTTTGTCCAGCTTAGGATTGGGGACTACACTTACCTTTGCCAGCTCTCACTGACTACTAGCCTGAATAGGCCTAGAAATTAATACTCTAGCAATTACCCCTTTGATAGCACAACAGCATCATCCCCGAGCAGTTGAAGCTACAACCAAATATTTCCTCACACAAGCCACGGCAGCGGCAATAATTCTATTTGCCTCCACAACCAATGCATGAATAACCGGAGAATGAAACATTAATGATCTTTCCCACCCTTTGGCCTCTACCATAGTAATTACGGCCCTAGCACTAAAAATTGGGCTAGCCCCAGTTCACTTTTGATTACCAGAAGTCCTTCAAGGCCTTGACCTAACTACAGGACTAATTTTATCGACATGACAAAAACTGGCACCATTTGCACTTATTATTCAAGTAGCCCCCACAATTGACCCAATTCTTTTAACAACCCTTGGCCTCCTATCTACACTAGTGGGCGGATGAGGAGGACTAAACCAAACCCAGCTACGAAAAATCTTAGCCTACTCTTCAATTGCCCACATAGGCTGAATAATTATTGTTCTCCAATTCGCCCCCCAACTCACCTTACTTGCCTTAGGGACATATATTCTTATGACCTCCACAGCATTCCTATCATTTAAAATTTCCTCTGCAACAAAAATTAGTACCCTTTCCTCTGTATGATCAAAAACTCCAATTTTAGCTTCAACGACCACCCTTGCACTTCTTTCTTTAGGAGGACTCCCACCACTAACAGGATTCATACCTAAATGACTAATTTTACAAGAACTTGCTGTTCAAGAACTTCCCCTAACCGCAACTATTATAGCCTTAGCCGCCCTTTTAAGCCTTTACTTCTACCTTCGACTTTGCTATGCCATAACTTTAACAATTAACCCAACTACCATCAACTCAACAATACCATGACGAACCCAAAACTCTCAGTCAACCCTCCCACTAGCCTTATTTTCATCCATGACCCTGGGCCTCCTGCCTGTTACCCCGGCTATTCTGTCGCTCCTCACCTAGGGACTTAGGATAACTAGACCAAGAGCCTTCAAAGCTCTAAGCAGGAGTTAAAATCTCCTAGTCCCTGAATAAGACTTGCGGGACTTTATCCCACATCTTCTAAATGCAAATCAGACACTTTAATTAAGCTAAAGCCTTTCTAGATGAGAAGGCCTCGATCCTACAAACTCTTAGTTAACAGCTAAGCGCCCAAACCAGCGAGCATTCATCTACTTTCCCGCCGTTTAGCCGAGTAAGGCGGGAAAGCCCCGGCAGACTTTACTCTGCGTCTTTAGATTTGCAATCTAAAATGTTAATACACCACGGGGCTTGATAGGAAGAGGACTTAAACCTCTATCTTTGGGGCTACAACCCACCACCTGTCTTCGGCCATCCTACCTGTGGCAATCACACGCTGATTCTTCTCTACTAACCACAAAGACATTGGCACCCTTTACCTTGTATTTGGTGCCTGAGCCGGAATAGTTGGAACAGCCCTCAGCCTTTTAATTCGTGCTGAGCTAAGCCAACCCGGATCACTACTAGGAGATGACCAAATTTACAACGTCATCGTTACCGCCCACGCCTTTGTAATAATTTTCTTTATAGTAATACCAATCCTCATCGGGGGATTCGGCAACTGACTAATTCCCCTTATAATTGGTGCCCCAGACATGGCATTCCCTCGAATAAACAATATAAGCTTTTGACTTCTACCACCTTCTTTCCTCCTTTTACTAGCCTCCTCCGGTGTAGAAGCTGGAGCCGGGACCGGGTGAACCGTTTATCCACCGCTAGCTGGTAATCTGGCACATGCTGGCGCATCCGTTGACCTAACAATCTTCTCCCTCCACTTAGCTGGTGTCTCTTCCATCTTAGGGGCGATCAACTTTATTACTACCACTATTAACATAAAACCCCCTGCCATCTCCCAATACCAAACCCCTCTATTTATCTGAGCTGTCCTGATTACAGCCGTCCTCCTACTCCTATCACTCCCAGTTTTAGCTGCTGGGATTACTATACTATTAACTGATCGAAACCTGAACACGACATTCTTTGACCCGGCCGGAGGGGGAGATCCAATCCTTTATCAACACTTATTCTGATTCTTTGGCCACCCGGAAGTTTATATTCTTATTCTTCCAGGCTTTGGAATTATCTCTCATATCGTAGCCTATTATGCAGGAAAAAAAGAACCATTTGGTTATATGGGAATGGTATGAGCTATAATAGCTATTGGCCTACTAGGGTTTATTGTCTGAGCCCACCATATGTTCACTGTTGGAATAGACGTAGACACCCGAGCATACTTTACATCTGCAACAATAATTATTGCAATCCCAACAGGCGTTAAAGTTTTTAGCTGACTTGCCACCCTCCACGGTGGTTCTATTAAGTGAGAAACCCCAATGTTGTGGGCTCTAGGCTTCATCTTCCTGTTCACAGTTGGTGGACTAACAGGTATTGTTCTAGCAAACTCATCAATCGACATTGTACTCCATGACACCTATTATGTAGTTGCACACTTCCACTATGTCTTATCAATAGGAGCAGTATTTGCTATTATAGCAGGCTTCGTGCACTGATTCCCACTATTCTCCGGCTACACCCTCCACAGCACTTGAACTAAAATTCACTTTGGGGTAATATTTATCGGAGTAAACTTAACATTTTTCCCTCAACACTTCCTAGGCCTAGCAGGCATGCCACGACGTTATTCTGACTACCCAGACGCCTACACCCTGTGAAACACAGTTTCTTCTATCGGGTCTATAATCTCCCTAATTGCAGTAATTATATTCCTATTTATTCTCTGAGAAGCCTTCGCCGCTAAACGAGAAGTCTTATCTGTTGAATTAACCTCAACAAATGCAGAATGACTGCATGGCTGCCCACCACCCTACCACACATTCGAGGAGCCAGCATTTGTTCGAGTTCAATCAAATTAAACGAGGAAGGGAGGAATTGAACCCCCATATGCTGGTTTCAAGCCAGCCGCATAACCACTCTGCCACTTCCTTAAGATATTAGTAAACTAGTATATTACATCACTTTGTCAAGGTGAAATCGTGGGTTAAACTCCCGCATGTCTTAAGCTTCTTAGCTTAATGGCACATCCCACACAATTAGGATTCCAAGACGCGGCATCACCCGTAATAGAAGAACTTCTCCACTTCCATGACCACGCCTTAATGATTGTAATTTTAATTAGCACTCTTGTGCTTTACATTATTGTGGCTATGGTTTCCACCAAGCTTACTAACAAATATATTTTAGACTCCCAAGAAATTGAAATTGTATGAACAATTTTACCAGCTGTTATTCTTGTTTTAATTGCTTTACCGTCGCTACGAATTCTTTACCTTATAGACGAAATTAATGACCCTCACCTTACTATTAAAGCTATGGGCCACCAATGATACTGAAGCTATGAGTACACTGACTATGAAAACCTAGGCTTTGACTCATACATGATCCCGACACAAGACCTGACCCCTGGCCAATTCCGCCTCCTTGAAACTGACCACCGAATAGTAGTCCCGATAGAATCTCCAATCCGTGTTCTAGTCTCGGCGGAAGATGTACTTCACTCCTGAGCTGTCCCAGCCCTTGGCGTTAAATTAGACGGTGTCCCAGGCCGCCTAAATCAAACTGCCTTCATCGCCTCTCGCCCAGGAGTATTTTATGGCCAATGCTCTGAAATCTGCGGGGCTAATCACAGCTTTATACCTATTGTTGTAGAAGCAGTCCCCCTCGAACACTTTGAAAACTGATCCTCCCGTATACTAGAAGACGCCTCACTAGGAAGCTAAATTTGGGCCTCAGCGTTGGCCTTTTAAGCCAAAGATTGGTGCCTCCCAACCACCTCTAGTGAAATGCCTCAACTTAACCCCGCCCCCTGATTAGCTATCTTATTATTCTCGTGACTAGTATTTTTAACTATTATCCCAACAAAAGTTCTCAACCATACATCACCCAATGAGCCCACCCCTCTTAGTGCCGAAAAACACAAAACTGAACCCTGAGACTGACCATGGCAATAAGCTTTTTTGACCAATTTGCAAGCCCTTCTTATCTTGGAATTCCACTAATTGCAATTGCAATCGCTCTCCCCTGGGTGCTTTTCCCAACACCATCTTCACGATGAATTAACAATCGACTTGTTACAATTCAAGGATGATTTATTAATCGATTTACTAATCAGCTTATACTTCCACTTAATGTTGGAGGACATAAGTGAGCCCTTCTGCTGGCCTCTTTGATAGTATTCCTTATTACTATTAACATACTGGGGCTCCTTCCATACACATTCACCCCTACAACCCAACTGTCACTCAACATAGGATTTGCTGTCCCACTATGGCTAGCCACCGTCATTATTGGAATGCGAAATCAGCCAACAATTGCTCTAGGACACCTCCTTCCTGAGGGCACCCCCATTCCACTAATTCCAGTTCTTATTATTATCGAAACAATTAGCCTATTTATTCGCCCACTAGCACTCGGTGTACGACTAACGGCTAACCTCACTGCAGGTCACCTACTTATTCAACTAATTGCCACCGCCGTTTTTGTTCTTCTCCCAATAATACCAACTGTAGCCATCCTCACAGCCACAGTTCTTTTCTTACTAACCCTGCTAGAAGTTGCCGTAGCAATGATTCAAGCATATGTATTTGTCCTTCTTCTAAGCCTCTATCTGCAAGAAAACGTTTAATGGCCCACCAAGCACATGCGTATCATATGGTTGATCCAAGCCCATGACCACTAACCGGCGCAATCGGAGCCCTTCTTATAACCTCCGGTCTAGCAATCTGGTTCCACTTCCACTCAACAATTCTAATAACCCTTGGGTTAATTCTTCTACTACTAACTATGTATCAATGATGACGAGATATCATCCGGGAAGGAACATTCCAAGGCCACCACACCCTCCCTGTTCAAAAAGGCCTACGATTTGGTATAATTCTTTTTATTACCTCTGAAGTATTCTTTTTTCTCGGATTTTTTTGAGCCTTCTACCACTCAAGCCTAGCCCCCACACCAGAGCTAGGAGGATGCTGACCACCCACAGGAATTACACCCCTTGACCCATTCGAAGTCCCACTATTAAACACAGCTGTCCTCCTCGCATCGGGGGTCACAGTTACATGAGCCCACCATAGTCTAATGGAGGGTGAACGAAAACAAGCTATTCAATCGCTCGCACTTACTATTCTTTTAGGCCTATACTTCACAGCCCTTCAAGCCATAGAATACTATGAAGCGCCTTTCACAATTGCAGACGGGGTTTATGGCTCAACCTTCTTTGTTGCCACCGGATTCCACGGCTTACATGTTATTATTGGCTCAACATTCCTAGCGGTTTGTCTACTTCGCCAAATCCAGTATCACTTCACATCTGAACACCACTTCGGCTTTGAAGCAGCCGCATGATATTGACACTTTGTTGATGTAGTCTGACTATTCCTCTACGTCTCAATTTACTGATGAGGCTCATATCTTTCTAGTATCCAATGTTAGTACGAGTGACTTCCAATCACCTAGTCTTGGTTAAACCCCAAGGAAAGATAATGAACTTAATTACTACCATCTTAATTATCACGGTAGCCCTATCACTGATTTTAGCAATCGTTTCATTCTGACTCCCCCAAATAAACCCAGATGCAGAAAAACTTTCTCCTTATGAGTGTGGCTTTGACCCCCTTGGTTCTGCACGCTTACCATTTTCACTTCGGTTTTTTCTTGTGGCCATCTTATTTCTTCTATTTGATCTAGAAATTGCTCTCCTCCTTCCACTCCCATGAGGAGATCAACTCTGCAACCCTGTTGGAACCCTTCTATGAGCCTCTGCCGTTCTAGTCCTTCTCACCTTAGGCCTAATCTATGAATGAGTTCAAGGAGGCTTAGAGTGAGCAGAATAGAAAGTTAGTCCAAAATAAGACCTCTGATTTCGGCTCAGAAGATCATGGTTTAAGTCCATGACTTTCTTATGACACCCGTACACTTCAGCTTTAGCTCAGCCTTCATACTAGGACTAATAGGCCTAACATTCCATCGAACACACCTACTTTCTGCCTTACTTTGCCTTGAAGGAATAATACTATCATTATTTATTGCTCTCGCCCTTTGAGCCCTCCAATTTGAAACAACAGGATTTTCTACAGCACCAATACTTCTCCTAGCCTTTTCTGCGTGTGAAGCTAGTGCAGGCCTTGCCCTCCTAGTAGCTACAGCCCGAACCCACGGAACTGACCGACTACAAAACCTTAATCTTCTACAATGTTAAAAGTTCTTTTCCCCACAATCATGCTATTCCCAACAATTTGACTTTCTTCCCCTAAATGATTATGGACATCCACCACAGCCCATAGTCTTTTAATTGCATTAATTAGCTTATCATGACTGAGCAATTCATCAGAAGCCGGTTGAACCTCCTCCAACCAATACCTGGCCACAGACTCTTTATCAACTCCACTACTTGTCCTAACATGCTGACTTCTTCCATTAATAATTTTAGCTAGCCAAAATCATGTTAACCCCGAGCCAATCTCCCGGCAACGACTTTATATTTCCCTCCTAGCATCCCTTCAAACCTTTTTAATTATGGCCTTTGGCGCAACTGAAATTATCATATTCTATATTATGTTTGAGGCCACCCTTATCCCAACCTTAATCATCATTACCCGATGAGGGAACCAAACTGAGCGCCTCAACGCAGGGACCTACTTCCTGTTTTATACTCTTGCAGGATCCCTACCCCTTTTAGTCGCCCTCCTTCTTCTTCAACAGTCCACAGGAACCCTCTCCATGCTTACCCTTCAATACTCCCAACCTTTAATCCTAAGCACCTATGGCCACAAAATTTGATGAGCAGCCTGCTTAATTGCCTTCCTGGTCAAAATACCACTTTACGGCGTACACCTCTGACTGCCCAAAGCACACGTAGAAGCCCCAGTAGCCGGATCTATAGTCCTAGCCGCAGTCCTTTTAAAACTAGGAGGCTATGGAATAATACGAATAATGGTAATACTAGACCCACTCTCTAAAGAATTAGCGTACCCATTTATTATCTTAGCCCTCTGAGGTGTTATTATAACGGGATCAATCTGCCTTCGTCAGACAGACCTAAAATCCTTAATTGCCTATTCTTCAGTAAGCCACATGGGCTTAGTAGCAGGCGGAATTTTAATTCAAACTCCATGAGGCTTCACAGGAGCAATTATTTTAATAATTGCTCACGGCCTAGTATCTTCCGCCTTATTTTGCTTAGCTAACACTGCTTATGAACGCACACACAGCCGAACAATAATTCTTGCTCGAGGCCTACAAATAATCTTCCCCCTAACTGCAGTATGATGATTCACTGCCAATCTAGCTAATCTAGCATTACCTCCACTTCCTAACCTCATAGGAGAACTGACCATTATTTCTGCTTTATTTAACTGATCCCCATGAACTATTGCACTAACTGGCACAGGAACACTAATTACTGCGGGCTACTCTCTATATCTTTTCCTAATAACTCAACGAGGGCCCACACCCAACCACATCACTGGCCTTCCCCCCTTCCACACCCGAGAACATCTTTTATTAACCTTGCACCTTCTTCCAGTTCTCCTCTTAGTAGCCAAGCCAGAATTAATATGAGGCTGATGCTACTAGTGAGCGTAGTTTAACTAAAATTTTAGGTCGTGACCCTAAAGATGGAGGTTAAACCCCTTCCACTCACCGAGAAAGGCCTTAGGGGCAGTAAGTTCTGCTAATTCTTATATCCGTGGTTAAATTCCCCGGCTTCCTCGCGCTTTTAAAGGATAACAGCTCATCCGTTGGTCTTAGGAACCAAAAACTCTTGGTGCAAATCCAAGTAAAAGCTATGCACCCAACCACTTTAACTCTATCTTCCTCATTAATCTTAGTAATTGCTATCCTAATTTATCCCCTTCTAACAACACTTCACCCAACCCCTAAAACCCCACAATGAGCAATTACACACGTTAAAACAGCTGTCAGCACTGCATTCCTGGTCAGCCTCCTACCACTAGCAATTTTCCTTGATCAAGGCGCCGAAACTATTGTTACCAACTGGCATTGAATAAACACCTCTTTATTTGATATTAATATTAGTTTCAAATTTGACCAATATTCCCTCATCTTTACCCCCATCGCACTTTATGTAACCTGATCCATTCTAGAATTTGCATCATGATATATGCACGCTGACCCATTTATGAGCCGATTCTTTAAATACCTTCTTCTCTTTCTTGTAGCCATAATTATCCTTGTTACAGCCAACAATATGTTCCAACTATTCATTGGCTGAGAAGGAGTAGGAATTATATCATTTTTACTAATCGGCTGATGGTATGGCCGAGCAGATGCTAATACAGCAGCCCTACAAGCCGTTTTATATAACCGAGTAGGAGACATTGGTTTGATCATAACCATAGCCTGGCTTGCAATAAACCTAAACTCATGAGAAATTCAACAAATCTTTTTTCTTTCTAAAAACTTTGATATAACCCTTCCACTAATTGGCCTAATCCTGGCTGCAACTGGGAAATCAGCCCAATTTGGGCTTCATCCCTGACTTCCCTCCGCAATAGAGGGCCCCACGCCAGTCTCTGCCCTACTACACTCCAGCACCATAGTTGTCGCAGGAATTTTCCTTCTCATTCGTCTCCACCCCTTACTAGAAAATAATGAACTAGCCCTATCCATTTGTCTTTGCCTCGGGGCCCTAACAACCCTTTTTACCGCCGCCTGCGCTTTAACCCAAAATGATATTAAAAAAATTGTAGCTTTCTCTACATCTAGCCAACTTGGTCTCATAATAGTTACTATTGGCTTAAACCAACCACAACTAGCCTTCTTACATATTTGTACACATGCTTTTTTTAAAGCTATGCTCTTCCTATGCTCAGGATCAATCATCCACAGCTTAAATGATGAGCAAGATATCCGCAAAATAGGGGGCCTGCAAAACTTAATACCTTTCACATCCACCTGTCTTACGATTGGAAGCCTCGCACTTACGGGAACCCCATTCCTTGCCGGCTTCTTCTCAAAAGATGCCATCATTGAAGCCTTGAACACATCTCACCTAAACGCCTGAGCCCTAATTCTAACACTTATTGCAACATCCTTTACTGCAGTTTATAGCTTCCGAGTAGTCTTTTTTGTAACAATAGGAACCCCACGATTTCTTCCTTTATCCCCGATTAATGAAAATACCCCATCAGTAATTAACCCTATCAAACGACTTGCATGGGGAAGCATTATTGCTGGACTGATCATTACATCAAACTACCTTCCTACTAAAACTCCTATCATAACCATACCATTAATTTTAAAACTAGCCGCCCTATTAGTGACTGTCCTTGGCCTACTCATGGCCATAGAACTAGCCTCACTCACTAACAAGCAATTTAAAATTAAACCAGTATCTGCCACCCACCACTTTTCAAATATATTAGGCTTCTTTCCAATAATTATTCATCGTACCGCCCCAAAACTTAACCTCATCTTAGGCCAATCAATTGCAACCCAACTAGTAGATCAAACATGATTTGAATCCACAGGCCCGAAGGGAGCCTCCGCCTTGCAAGTTAAAATAGCTAAAAATGTCAGCGACGCCCAGCAAGGAATAATTAAAACATATTTAACAATCTTCCTTCTTTCTACCACTATTGCCATCCTTTTGGCCTCGATCTAAACTGCTCGAAGGGAACCACGACTAAGTCCTCGAGTTAATTCTAAAACAACAAACAGAGTTAACAATAAGACCCAAGCACAAATTACCAACATTCCCCCTCCTGATGAATATATTATAGCCACTCCACTCATATCCCCACGTAATATAGAAAACTCCTTTAACCCATCAATGGCAACCCAAGACCCCTCATACCACCCCTCACAAAACAAATAAACCATAAAACCCACACCTAATAAATACACCAGTACATACCCAAGTACAGAACGATCACCTCAAGCCTCAGGAAATGGCTCCGCAGCTAACGCCGCAGAATAGGCAAACACTACAAGCATTCCCCCTAAATAAATTAAAAATAGAACTAAAGATAAAAAAGATCCGCCATGACCAATTAAAACCCCACACCCAACTCCGGCTGCCACCACTAAACCAAAAGCAGCAAAATAGGGAGCAGGATTAGAAGCCACAGCAACTAACCCAACAATTAAAGCTATTAACAGTAAAGACACAAGATAAGTCATAATTCCCACCCGGATTTTAACCGAGACCAGTGACTTGAAGAACCACCGTTGTTATTCAACTATAAGAACCCTAATGGCAAGCCTACGAAAAACACACCCACTTATTAAAATTGCTAACGACGCATTAGTTGATTTACCAGCCCCTGTTAATATCTCCGCTTGATGAAACTTCGGCTCACTCCTAGGATTATGTCTAGTGACCCAAATCCTCACAGGACTGTTTTTAGCCATGCATTACACCTCAGATATTTCTACCGCATTTTCCTCTGTCGCCCACATTTGTCGTGATGTAAACTACGGCTGATTAATTCGCAACATACACGCCAACGGGGCATCATTCTTTTTTATCTGCATCTACATGCATATCGCTCGAGGACTATACTATGGCTCCTACCTATATAAAGAAACATGAAACATTGGTGTCGTCCTTTTCCTCCTCGTCATAATAACCGCATTTGTAGGCTACGTCTTACCATGAGGCCAAATATCCTTCTGAGGCGCCACAGTAATTACTAACCTCCTATCGGCTGTCCCCTATATTGGAGATATGCTAGTACAATGAATCTGAGGGGGCTTCTCAGTAGACAACGCCACACTAACCCGGTTCTTTGCCTTCCACTTTTTATTTCCCTTCCTAATCGCCGCAGCAACAATCCTCCACCTTTTATTCCTACACGAGACTGGATCAAATAATCCAATCGGGTTAAATTCTGATGCCGATAAAATCTCATTCCACCCCTATTTCTCGTATAAAGATCTCTTAGGGTTCGCAGTTATACTTTTAGCCCTTACAGCCCTAGCACTATTTTCTCCTAATCTCCTAGGGGACCCAGAAAACTTTACGCCCGCTAATCCGCTAGTTACCCCACCGCACATTAAACCAGAGTGATACTTCCTTTTCGCTTACGCTATTCTGCGATCAATCCCTAACAAGCTTGGAGGAGTCCTTGCACTATTATTCTCCATTTTAGTCTTAATAGTCGTGCCAATCCTTCACACCTCTAAACAACGCGGCCTAACATTCCGCCCAATCACCCAATTCCTTTTCTGAACACTCGTTGCAGACATAGCCATTCTTACATGAATCGGAGGAATGCCAGTAGAACACCCATTTATCATCATCGGACAACTAGCATCTATTCTATACTTTGCCTTATTTTTAGTTCTAATCCCCCTGGCAGGTTGATTAGAAAATAAAGCGCTACGATGAGCCTGCCCTAGTAGCTTAGCCTAAAAGCATCGGTCTTGTAATCCGAAGATCGGAGGTTAAAATCCCCCCTAGTGCCAGAAAAGAGAGATTTTAACTCCCACCTCTGGCTCCCAAAGCCAGAATTCTAAACTAAACTATTTTCTGCGCGCTGCGCTTATGGTATAGTACATATTATGCATAATATTACATTAATGTATTAGTACATTAATGTATAATCCCCTATCAATTCTTGCAAACATAAAGCATGTAAATTTTTATTAAGGTAGACATAATACATTTATTTATTTTCTCACCATAACCTAAATTAAAGCATTAAAAAGGACTTCCCCATACCATTGTCCTCAAAATTTTCCTTGCATGACTCAACCCACATTTATAGAACAATGATTAATGTAGTAAGAGACCACCAACCAGTATAGATAAATGCATATTATTAATGATAGAATCAGGGACAATAATTGTGGGGGTAACACTTAGTGAACTATTACTGGCATCTGGTTCCTATTTCAGGGCCATAACTGTAAAATTCCACCCTCGGATAATTATACTGGCATCTGATTAATGGTGGAGTACATACGACTCGTTACCCACCAAGCCGAGCATTATCTTATATGCATAACGTAATTTTTTCTGGTTTGCTTTTCATCCACATTTCAGAGTGCAGGCGCAAATGTTAAATTAAGGTTGAACATTTTTCTTGAATGAGTATTATTAGTGAATGCTTGAATGACATTACTCAAGAACCACATTACTCTATATCAAGTGCATACACTATCCTCACTCAACACAGTCTTTTCCTATATGCCCCCTTTTGGTTTTTGCGCGCTAAACCCCCCTACCCCCTACGCCCCGCGAATCCTGTTTATCCTTGTCAAACCCCGAAACCAAGGAAGACTCGACTGGGCGTACCAAAATCAGCAAGTTGTAAGAGGGGCTGACTTATGCCACCGCATATATATATATATATATCACATAAAAAAATCACATTACACCCGATTTATTAGCCTTAAACCCGGTATTGAAAATTTACAAATTTCAACCCTAAAATTTAGGCTTAAATTTTG